TAAAAAAAAAAGAGGGTGGTTTTGTTTTATTCAAATTCGAAACGCCTCGTGATCTTCAACCAATTATGTGCTTCAATATAATTACCTGGAGTAAGCGCTATAGCTTGTTTCCAATACTCAGCAGCTTGATCGGACCAAGCCTCCGCAATTTCAGAATCACCCTGTAGAATGGCCTGTTCTCCCCGGTCGGAATAGGCGGGTCAATTCCTTCCCTTAGAACCGTACTTGAGAGTTTCCTACCTCATACGGCTCATCAATCGATTCTTTTTGTGTCCCATCTTATTAATTTACCCTATGGTAACTGAATTAGATTTCTAATAAATCTATCCTATTTTTCTTGGGTTAACCAGAACCAGAAGAAGTTAATTACATAAGTTTCAAACTCTAATTTTAATTTAATCAATAATCAGTTTTATCTTTTCTCCCACACCTTCAGAAGAATGAAGAATAGATATCCCCTATATTGTTTGTTAAAATTTTCTGAAAGGTAACTATCTCGATTTCATTTCATATATGAAATTCATATAGAATCGTTGAAAAAGACTTTCCTCCATAAGAAAAAAGAACTTACTATCTTTGGGATTTGATACTACACCGCTGCTCAATATCTTAGTGGATTGACTCTATTACATAAGTTGATTCCGAACTTTTATCTCATATCATGACATAAGTAAGCAGTTCTTAACTGTATCGACCCAATAGCTTGCTAATTGATCTTTACGGCGCTTTCTATATCAATTAGATCCTTTATCCATAGAGTATATAGGCGTACTTATTTCTTCTTTGGTTCTCGCGAAGTCTCTTTCCTTGCTACAGCTGATAAAAATCGTTACTTTGGACGATGCATATGTAGAAAGCCTATTTTTTTTTCTAGTATTTACTAGCCGATTTTATCTATTTTTCCCTCGTTCTATAGTGGAGATAGTCGCACGTAATGACAGATCACGGCCATATTATTAAAAGCTTGTGGTAAGAATGGGTTTCGTTCTAGTGCCCGAAAATAATATTCCAAAGCCTTCGTATGCTCTCCATTGCTTGTGTGTATAAGGCCTATGTTATAGAGTATATAACTTCGATCATAAGGATCAATTTCTAGTCGCGTAGCTTCATAATAATTCTGTAAAGCTTCCGCATAATTTCCTTCGGATTGAGCTGACATCCGTTACGGTCGTTCACTCTATTCAAAGAATCTCCGTTCCAGAACCGTATGTGAGATTTTCATCTCATACGGCTCCTCCCTCCTGTGCATAAAGTACTGTGGGAAATAATCTATGTAATCAAAATTTCACTATTCTCATTATGAACTGACAGGGACTAGTATTTTTACAAGAAATCTCTAGCCAGCCTTCCCGAAAGGGTTTGTTTTTTCTTAACACCAATCATATTAGTGCTAGATGGAAATGGTAACTCCAACGATTTCTTTGTCCTCAACGCTTCCTATTTCTAGGAATTAGTCACTTCAACGATCTTTGATGGTTATACGGGTATCCAAAGTACGAACGAGATGGATGTTTGTTGTCCCAACCATTCTTGTTAGTCCCGATATCGATAAGGAAAGGGAAGGGGGAATTTATAACAAAGTTTTCGTGTTGTTGATTCCTAGGAGTAGCGCTTCTTCCCCTATGCTGCCTATTTGTACTAGTGGAGTAGGATTAACCCGCAAACTAGAACCTATAGTATAGGCGTAACCTTTCGCTCAATACTAAAATCGATAATTAAAGCATCTGAGGCTGCATCAATCGAGGATACACGACAGAAGGAATTGTTCTATCTCTAAACTTCACCTTCACTAAGCGTGGGTTTCTTTCAAAAATTTGTTTCTTTCTATCCCGAATCGCGTCTATTTCTATCAGACTAAGGGCTAAAAAAAAAAACAAGAATCAAATCGCACCATCTCTGTAATAGGTAAATGCCCTTTTTTCTCCTGAAGTTGTCGGAATTATTTGTAATAAGATATTAGCTACAATTGAAGAGGTCTTATCAATAAAATTTCCATTTATCCGAGATCTAGGCATAATTAGCAATCCATTCTATAATTCTTCTCATTTTCCCTTTTGGAAAATAAGAAAATCCCACAAAAAAGGAATCATACAGTAGTACGAAATATCATAAAAATATAAAAATAGGCTGATTCTAAAAAAAAAAAATGTAGACCTTCCACTCAAATTGTGCCCTTTTGGACAAGGAGAGATATTCAATATTTGAATTGAATAAGATTAGATTTCATTCCAATTTTAATTTAGTAGTATACTGATGAACGAAACTATTACTATTTGAATACCCAAGAACTTTGTTTTTTTTACTATGGATTCTGGTAATTCGAGAAGTTTTTATTTGGTTATGATCAAAAAAAGGAGGAAAAAGAATGGAATAATAATCATTCCATAATAAAATATAATAAAATAAAGTAGAGTAACCATTTATTTGGATAACGCGTATACGTCATACAATTGAAATAGGGAAATCCATGGGACAATTCGGGAATTACTAATAGATCTAT